GATTAACATTGACATAATAGAAGTAAGTGGATCGATCAAGCAGCCGAATTCTAAAGAAAAATCATTATCGAGTGTCCAAGACCATACATATTGGTGGATAGAACTGCTATTTATTTGCTGAATAGACAGATTAATTGAAAAAATCATGACTATACTTAACAATAAAATACTTGGAAAAGCCCACAGACGGCGAAGATTTTTTGTTGCTGTCGGAAAAAGAAGAAGTCCCACTCCTATTAACATAGGAACTGGAAGTGGAACGAAAGGTAAAATCCACCCATATTGATATGTTTGTTGCATAAGAAAATTTAAATTCGTAATTAATATTATATTCATTCTTTCCGATTTAATTTTAATTTATCGGATTTTACTTCTTTTGAAAGGAATCAATAAAAAAATGAAAATATGTACTAACTTAAATATAAAAATATTTTCAGTTTTTTTTATTTATTCTTTCTTAATTTCTTCTAAATATTTCAAATATTCAAATCAAGAAGTTCCAATTGGTCAAATCATATGAAAGACAAAGATTAATTATGAGTCTCCTTCAAATTTGAAAATGCAAGTCAAATTTTGACAAGTTACTCAAAATATTCTTCTTTTTTTTTTAGAAAAATTTTATGCGATTTTACCATATCGTTGATAGTCCATTCTTTTTAGAATTTTAGAAATATCTAGAAAAGCGCAGATTTTTTTGAACAATAGATGTCTTTCACATCCAGCTATACCAATGAGTAATCTCTTAATTTTTATTAAAATGGCAGTTCCAAAAAAACGTACTTCTGCATCAAAAAAGCGTATTCGTAAAAATTTTTGGAAAAGGAAAGGCTATTGGGCGGCGTTAAAAGCATTTTCGTTAGGGAAATCTCTTTCTACCGGGACTTCAAAAAGTTTTTTTGTGCAACAAACAAATAAAATAAAAAAATAAGTTATTAAGAAATAAAGCGGAAACCTTAGAACCGACCTGATTCAAAAATGGAACCCTTCCGTTTCAAAAAAAAATTCCCCAATTCCATTTCCTGGTGAATTAATCAATAGGAAATGGAATTCTTCTGTTTACTTTGACCAAATTTAAACAAAGTTTTATCAATGAACAAAAAAATACAAGATACTAGATTTATATTTTAGTATATTTTGTTTCCAGGATGGGAGTCTTCTTTTTCCCATCAATCTATTTGTAATATAATATTTTCTTTTTTGTACAACTTGCTTACTTTTGGATTTTATATATATTCTTATATAGAGCCCCTATAGCTCTCACCATGAATTCACGCAAAAACACTTAATGCAAATATTCTGGATAAATAAATATGTGTGAATTTGGAAAAATCTAAAATATTTTTTTGTTTATTGATAAAACTTATTTTTGGGTTGTACTTTTTAAAATGAAAATCAAATAAATCAAAAACGGTAAATTAAAAATGGGGGGCTTAATTCCTAGTAAGACTTGCTGGTTTTACAAGAGTTCCAGTGGAAAAGAGTCTAAAATCCACAACAAAACGAAAACCCTAAACTAAAATAATGAACCTTCAAGTACATATTTGAACAAATTTTTATTCATCGATTTGAATCTTTTCTAGAAAATATTGCAACCAATAGAATTCTTAAATCTAGACGATTTCTTATTCATAGGCTATTATGGGGTCAAGACAAGCCGCTATGGTGAAATCGGTAGACACGCTGCTCTTAGGAAGCAGTGCTAGAGCATCTCGGTTCGAGTCCGAGTGGCGGCATAGCATGTCATCTCCTAAAAAAATAAAATAGGTCTTATAATGAATAATAATGAATTAAATTTCCGATTTCGATTTTATAATGTAAGGAACTTTTTTTATGATATTTTCAACTTTAGAGCATATATTAACTCATATTTCTTTTTCAATTGTTTTAATTCTAATTACAATTCATTTGATAACCTTTTTGGTTGATGAAATCGGAAAACTATATGATTCATCCCAAAAGGGCATGATAATGATCTTTTTGTGTATAACAGGATTATTAATTTCTCGTTGGATTTATTCAAAACATTTTCCACTAAGTGATTTATATGAATCGTTAATCTTCCTTTCGTGGAGTTTTTCTTTTATTTATATCGTTCCATATTTCAAAAAAGATAAAAATATTCTAAACACAATAATTAGTCCAAGCGCTCTTTTTTCCCAGGGTTTTGCTACCTCAGGTCTTTTAACTGAAATACACGAATCCACCATATTAGTACCCGCCCTTCAGTCCGAGTGGTTAATAATGCACGTAAGTATGATGATATTAGGATATGTGGCCCTTTTATGTGGATCATTATTATCAGTATCACTTCTAGTCATTACAGTTAGAAAAAATAGAAGATTTTTTTCTACGAATAATCGTTTATTAAATTTAAATGAGTCATTTTTACTTGGTAAAGTCGAATACATAAATGAAGGAAAAAATGTTTTACAAAAAACTTCTTTTTTTTCTCCAATAAATTATTATAAGTCGCAATTGATTCAACAATTGGATTATTGGAGTTATCGGGTTATTAGTCTAGGATTTCTCTTTTTAACCATAGGGATTCTTTCTGGAGCAGTATGGGCTAACGAAGCATGGGGATCCTATTGGAGTTGGGACCCAAAAGAAACTTGGGCCTTTATTACTTGGATCATATTTGCAATTTATTTACATACTCAAACAAATATAAAATTGAAGGGTACAAATTCAGCAATTGTAGCATTTATTGGATTTCTTATAATTTGGATATGCTATTTTGGAGTAAATCTATTAGGAATAGGGTTACATAGTTATGGTTCATTTACATTAACATCTAATTAAATAAAAAACGGGGTTCTTACTACTTACCAATAGGAATAGAAAAGTATCCAACGCATATGAATATCACTTTGTGTGAACTAGCGAGAGTCCCGCGAATCAAAGTAATGGAGCTCTCGCTAGTTCAAATTCATTTTTTTTACTTAATACAAGAGAAGAAAAAGCCCTTTTTTTTTCATTGTACAACGAACCCTTTTGTAAACAATAAGATCGTTTTTTTCATTTTTTTTATCAATAAAAAAACGATCTATAAAAAGAATTAGATAGGATAACTTCAACCCTTTCAACTGATAGTGAAAGAACGAAATCTGGGTATATACCAATACCAAGTACGGGTAAAAAAATAGAGATTGAAAGAAATAACTCTCGCGGACCAGAATCAAAAAAATAAGAGTTTGGGCCATTAAATATTTTGTATCCATAGAACATCTGGCGTAACATAGATAATAAATAAATAGGGGTTAATATCATTCCAACTGCCATCACAAAAGTAATTAGGATTTTTGTCATTAAAAGATATTTTGGACTAGTAACTAATCCAAAAAATACTATTAATTCGGCAACAAAACCACTCATACCTGGTAATGCGAGGGAGGCCATCGAAAAACTACTGAACATCGTGAACATTTTTGGCATTGGGATAGCTATTCCGCCCATTTCATCAAGATAAAGAAGACGTATTCTATCATAAGTTGTTCCGGCCAAGAAAAAAAGTGCAGCACCGATAAATCCATGAGAGATTATTTGTAAAAGGGCTCCGTTGAGCCCCATATCCGTGATAGAACCAATTCCTATAATTATAAAACCCATATGAGATACAGAGGAATAGGCTATTCTTTTTTTTAAATTCCGTTGACCCAGAGATGTTGAAGCTGCATAGATTATTTGCATTGCGCCCACTATTATCAACCAAGGAGAAAATAGAGAATGAGCATGAGGAAATAATTCCATATTGATCCGAACTAATCCATACGCTCCCATTTTTAATAAGATTCCGGCTAGAAGCATACAAGTACTATAATGTGCTTCTCCGTGGGTATCTGGTAACCATGTATGTAGGGGTATGATTGGTAATTTGACAGCAAAAGCAAGAAAAAATCCAATATAAAATAATATTTCCAAGGCCACAGGATAGGACTGATTAGCCAATATTTCAAAATTTAATGTTGGTTCAGTAGAACTATATAAACCAACGCCCAGAACTCCCATTAAAAGAAAAATAGAACCCCCTGCCGTGTACAAAATAAATTTTGTAGCCGAATATAGACGTTTTTTTCCTCCCCACATGGATACAAGTAGATAAACGGGAATTAATTCGAACTCCCACATGAGAAAAAAAAGTAAAAGATCTCGAGAAGAAAATAATCCTATTTGTCCACTGTACATTGCTAACATTAGGAAATGAAATAATCGAGAATCTCGAGTAACCGGCCAAGCCGCTAAAGTAGCTAAAGTAGTGATGAATCCCGTTAGTAAAATGGGTCCTATAGAGAGTCCATCTATTCCTAATCTCCAATGAAAATCCAAAAAAAGGATCCATTTATAATCCTCCATTAGTTGGATTAATGGGTCATCTGATTGAAAATGATAGCAAAATCCATAAGTTGTTAGAAGAAGCTCTAATATACATATACATATAGTATACCACCGTATTACTCTATTTCCCCTATGTGGAAGAAAAAAAATGAAGCAACCTGCAAATATTGGCAAAACTACAATTATTGTTAAATAAGGAAAATGGTTCGTGGTAAAGACAAGATACGCTTGGGCCAGAAAAACCCGTGCTCAAAATAAAATTCAATTGAGCACGGATTTTGTCGGTAAAAAAAAAGAAAAATGGATTCAAGTAGAGTTTTATGCAATGTATCAATAAGCTAGACCCATACTGCGAGTTGTTTCATGCCATAAATAAACCCGAACACTCAAAAAATCTGTTGGACACGCGGATTCACACCTCTTACAACCAACGCAGTCTTCGGTCCTTGGGGCAGAAGCGATTTGTTTAGCTTTACATCCATCCCAAGGTATCATTTCTAATACATCAGTGGGGCACGCCCGGACACATTGGGTACATCCTATACATGTATCATAAATCTTGACTGAATGTGACATTGGATTTATACATTTTGAACGTCATAAATTTTCGGTCTAGTAAACTAAATTATAAATGAATCCTATAAGTTAGATACCGGACGAATCAATGAGTCATCATAATCAATTTACTTCCGAATTTCTTTATGAAAAAGGACCAAAATACTTTGATTTCTTGTGTTTTTGCAACCACAATCATACCTTACGCGTTTCAAACCTATTAATTTGAACTTATTTCTAAATATTCAATTTTCCACTGATCCAATAAATACTATTTATTCAACAAGTTTGATTGGTTAATACGAGTTGATTTTCTGTTACGATAAATTGACGAAACAATAGCAGGTCCAATAGCTGCTTCAGCGGCTGCAATAGTTATAACAAAAATTGAAAAAATGTCTCCTCTTAATTGACGATTATCAAAAATATCAGAAAATGTTACAAAATTTATATTAACTGAATTTAATAGAAGTTCAAGGCACATAAGGGCTCTAACCATATTTCGACTTGTGATCAATCCATAGATACCAACAGAAAATAAATAGGCACTCAAAACAAGTATATGTTCGAGCATCATTAATCAACTCCTTATCAATTTTGATGCGTTTTAATCTGAACAATAATTGAATAGATTCGATTCTAACAAATATGAAACGGGTAAATAGATTGGTAATAGATCGATATAAAACTAAAGCCTTTACTATTACTACTATGTACTATTCTATTTTAAAAAAAGTAATTCAAATTAACGAATTATATCTTTTGTGTTAGTTAATTCTATTTGAATTACTTTTTTTAAAGATTTCTTATTGACGAGCTATAGAAATAGCACCTATTAAAGCGACTAAAAGGATTATTGAAATGAGTTCAAATGGAAGAAAAAAATCCGTTGCTAAATGAATTCCAATTTGTTGACTATTACTTATCAAATCTTGCTCTAAAATCTGATTTGATTTTGTAGTCCAGCTGATCCCATACCAGGCCGTATCTGGAATAGTAGTAATTAGTGAAATAAAAAGACTTGTACAAATCATTGAAGTAACTCCATCCCCAATGGTCCAAAGATTTTCATCTTTGGAATATTCTGAACCATTCATAAACATCACAGCAAAAATTATTAAAACATTTATAGCTCCTACATAAATAAGGAGCTGCGCAGCCGCTACAAAATATGAGTTCGATAGAATATAGAATAAGGATATACAAAAAAGAACCAATCCCAATGAAAAGGCCGAATAAATTGGATTCGGCAGTAATACTACTGCCAGACTTCCTAATATAAGACCCAATCCTAGAAAGACTAAAAGAAAATCATGTATTGGTCCGGGTAAATCCATTTGATTTTATAAAAAAAATCGAAATATTTCATGTCTTTGTTGACCTGACCAGGAAAAAAGAAGTTATCCTTTTTTTATTTTACCATACTTCTTAATTTTAATTGAAGTTCATTTGAATGAATGGGCATGATTTGGATTGGTGGAAATAAAGGACTACCTTTTTTTAGTTTCGAAAGCAAAGGTTAAAACTTGATCTTTCTATTATTAAATCATTACATTATTCGAATAGAAACCCATTTTTAAATGGAAATCAAGCCACGACCCTCACCAACCAACCGTTCTTTTGTATTGACCAAGCAAAAACCTCATTCGTTTAACTGCAAAAAATTGCAAAAGCTTTTTTTATTTGTAAATGTTTTGTGAATCGAGAGTTTTATACATTGTTGAGTTGAGGTAAATTCGAAGAAATTGTTCGAATTGTGTAATCTTCAATTATTGATACCGGTAACCGGCCTAAAGCGATTTGATTATAATTCAATTCATGACGATTATAAGTAGAAAGCTCATATTCTTCGGACATTGATAAACAATTTGTTGGACAATACTCAACACAATTACCACAAAATATACAAACCCCAAAATCAATACTGTAATTAAGTAATCGTTTCTTTCGAATATCTGTTTGCAATTTCCAATCTACAACGGGTAAATCTATAGGACATACACGAACACATACTTCACAAGCAATGCATTTATCAAATTCAAAGTGGATTCGGCCTCGGAAACGTTCTGATGTAATCAATTTTTCGTAGGGGTATTGAATAGTTACAGGTAAACGATTCGCATGGGACAAGGTAATCACGAAACCTTGGCCAATGTACCTGGCAGCTCGTATTGTTTGTTGACCAGAGTTCAAGAACCGAGTTAGCATAGGGAACATGTCGGAATATCTATAAATAAATTTACTCGTTTCTTTCTCTTGTTTGAGACAAGTTATCAAGAATAGAATATTCTATTCCTTTACAGTGAAAGAAGTTGGAACGAAGTCGTTAATAATAGATTACCTAAAGAAATAGGTAAAAGAAATTTCCATCCAAGATTTAATAGTTGGTCCATTCTCAGTCTTGGTAAAGTCCATCTTGTTGCAATAGAAATAAATAAGAACAAATAAGTTTTAGCCAATGTAATAAAGATACCTATAATTGTTCCAAAAACTTTCCCTCTTTGATTTATGTCAAATAACTCAGGACCAAATAGGTTTGGAATAGAAAGATTCCACCCCCCCAAGTAAAGAACTGTTACAAATAATGAAGAAATTAGTAGATTTAGATACGAAGCAACATAAAATAATCCAAATTTTATACCTGAATATTCGGTTTGATAACCAGCTACTAATTCTTCTTCTGCTTCTGGTAAATCAAAAGGTAATCTCTCACACTCGGCTAGAGAAGAAATTAGAAAAATGATAAACCCTATAGGTTGACGCCACAAATTCCATCCCCAAAAACCGTATTTGGATTGTGTTTCGACTATATCAACTGTACTTAAACTGTTAGATAATCATAGTCGACAATAACATCACTGCTTTCGTCGCTATTACAGAACCGTACATGAGATTTTCACCTCATACGGCTCCTCATAGGTCACAAATCAATCTAAGAACCTTTCAACATTATTTTTCTTGCTATGTTATGTTTGTAGGATTGATAGAGAATAAAACTCTTATCCTAAGGTTTAGTTTAGAATTAGACTAATGGAATTCTGTCTGCTATACTTCTAATTATAATAAATAAGTGCTTCTGAATTGATCTCATATTTTAAGAATTGTCAGTTTTCTTTTTTGATTAAAAACTTTATCCTTGAATGAAAAAATACTTTTTAGAGGAATATCACATAGATATTTCAACTTTTTCTTTTCGATTACGAAAAAAAATTTATTACATAACAAGAATTTGATTTCGTTCCTATTCTCCTTTCTCAGAAAAGAGGTATTATTCACATTATCAAAAGTAAAAGATTTATTCGTTTTGATAGTTATTTACTTAATAGGTGGACAGGAACATACTCTGGGTCGAAATCATGGGGAGTACTTCTTAATAATTTCTACCAACTTAAAGCCCCAATTCTAATTATTTTTCTATAACAAAAATATCCTATTGGATAATTTTCAGAATCTCCATTACTAACCCTTTGTGTATCTTGGTCTTCCTAACCATCCACTCGTTTTTTTAATCTTTCATTAGGATAATACATCTATGTTATGGAAATAGTATAGAAAAACCCATACAATTGATCTTTTAAACCCGCTTCAAGTCGCGATGACTAATCAGCCAATCTTGGGGTAAACAGTCTTGACTGCTTATGTTTACTTTCACTTAATTCTTGTACATAGGAAATGAGATTTCATTCTTTTAACAGCAAATTTGTAAGCCGTTTTATTTCACTCATATAACTATCTGGTTTAATTCATGAACCCAATGATGAATAAAAAAAGCAATATTCAAATAATTTGACTTTCTTGTTAGAAAGAAAAGAAATGGGGGAATTTTTATGTCTCACCGAATCACACGTAGAGATATTGATAATACACATAGAGTTAATGGTATTTCATAACTAATTGATTGAGCAGCAGCCCTTAATCCACCTAAAAAGGAATATTTATTGTTTGATCCATATCCTGACATAAGCAATCCAACGGGAGCAAGACTTGAAATGGCGATCCATAAAAAAACACCAATACTAAGATCAGCTAGAATAAAGCGATAGCTAAAAGGAATTATTGAATAACTTAGTAAAATGGATATGACTGCTATGGATGGACCAATACTGAATAAACGAGTATCTCCTCTAGATGGAAGAAGATTTTCTTTGAAAAGTAGTTTTGTACCATCGGCTAAAGCTTGAAGAATTCCCAAAGGCCCCGCGTATTCGGGGCCAATACGTTGTTGTATCCCTGCGGATATTTCTCTTTCTAACCAAACAATTACTAGAACACCCAGTGTGATTCCTAATACAAGAAGTAAAATAGGGATAAGCATCCATATGATCCCATAAACTTCTTTTAAGGATTCCAATCTGGAAAAAGAATGGATAGCTTCTATTTCTATTATATCAATTATCATTTCAACGATCAACTTCTCCCATAATGATATCTATACTACCTAATATCGTCATAATATCAGCCAATTTCATTCTTTTAACTAACTGCGGAAGAATTTGCAAGTTGATAAACCCCGGCGGTCGGATTTTCCATCTCCAAGGAAAAACACTCTGATCTCCGATCAGAAAAATTCCCAATTCTCCTTTTGGTGCTTCGACTCTTACATAAAGTTCTTGCTTCGACAATTCAAAAGTAGGCGAAGGCTTTTTACTAATAAATCGATATTCAAAATCATTCCATTCAGAGTCTTTTATTCTATCAAAGCGCCGACTTTCTAAATTCTCATAAGGCCCCCCTGGAATTCCTTCCAAGGCTTGTTGAATTATTTTTATCGATTCTGTCATTTCACTGATTCGTACTAAATAACGAGCTAATGAATCCCCTTCTTTTTGCCATTGAATCTCCCAATCAAATTCGTCATAACACTCATAACGATCAACTTTACGAAGATCCCATTGTATTCCGGAAGCTCGTAGCATTGGCCCCGATAAACCCCAATTTAGTGCTTCTTCTCCGCCAATAATACCTATGCCTTCAACTCGTTTTAAAAAAATAGGATTTCGTGTAATAAGCTTTTGATATTCAGCAACTCCGGTTAAAAAATAATCGCAAAAATCTAAACATTTATCTATCCAGCCATAAGGTAGATCAGCAGCGACCCCTCCGATACGAAAATAATTATGCATCATGCGCATACCGGTAGCAGCTTCGAATAGGTCATATATCAATTCTCGTTCTCGAAAAATATAGAAAAAGGGGGTCTGTGCCCCAATATCTGCCATAAAAGGGCCAAGCCATAACAAATGGGAAGCGATACGACTCAACTCCAGCAAAATAGCTCTAATATAGCTAGCCCTCTTAGGTACTTGAATATTGCCTAGCTGTTCAGGCCCATTTACGGTTATTGCTTCTGTAAACATGGTAGCTAAATAATCCCAACGTGTTACATAAGGCAAATATTGTATAATTGTTCGATTTTCCGCAATTTTCTCCATTCCTCTATGTAAATAACCTAATATAGGTTCACAGTCAATAACATCTTCACCATCGAGAGTAACGATCAGTCGAAGAACACCATGCATTGATGGGTGGTGAGGTCCCATATTCACTATCATAAGGTCGTTTCTTGTAATTGGTGTAATCATAAGTTTTTCCCGAGTCAGTCTTCCATGCATTTCTGAAAGTAAAAAGAAGTTCATTCAAATTTAAACGACTAGGCTCATCAAATGGTATCATGCTTCAAGTTAACGAGTTTTTATTTCTCGAATATCCAACTCATCGATTAATTCTTTATAGCGCCCTCTACTTCTTTTTGACAAATAGGCTAGTAGTCGTTGACGTTTTCCCAAAATTTTCCGCAAACCTCTCTGAGATGAAAAATCTTTTTTGTGCAATTCTAAATGTGAAGTAAGTCTCCTTATCTTAGTGGTGAAACTGAATACTTGAAATTCAACAGACCCTTTATTTTCTTCGTTTTCTTTTTGAGAAATAATCGAAATTACTGAATTTTTTACCATAAAAAAATGCCCCCTTTTTCCTTGTACAGATATGGATTTTACCGATCAGTAATAATAATGCTATTAATTTTTTTTATGTGGTATATACAATAATTTAATCCAAATAACTCTTAATTTTAGGAATTCAAACCAATTAATCCAATTTCAAATTCGATTTAGATAGGAATAGGAAATGATTGGTACATTTTCGCATCGAAGAATTTAGACCTAAAATTCAGAAGTTTCTGTTAATTCATTTCTAGATCTAATTGAAATATTATTCATATTCGTAGTCATTTCATATTGGACACCACAATGGGATGTGAGACAAGAAAAGCACGTGATCTGTATATTTGTTTACTTTCATATACCCTAAAAATTCTATTTATAGGATATATAGAAAAAGTGTATTATTCACAGAATTTAAATCGCGGGTACAGATGTATTCTTAACATACTGAAACGACTGCCATTATTGGTATCAAACCAATAACGATTCATACAAGCTAAATCTTCTAATCGATAATTAGGCCAAAGAAAGAGCTTTAATTTCATTAATTGATTTTTCTGTCTATCAAGGTGGTTATTGTCATGTGAAACTTGGCTCCTGTTTGTTACGTTCTTTTCATTCCAAAATACTAGATTTCTATCTATATAATTTATATTTTTTGAATTGAAACAAATTAGAATTCTCGCTTTTCTACGATGTTTAAACGATAAAATATTTTCCGGAACAAGTAAATCAAAATGTTTTTTGTCTCTATTTTCGGTTATTCTTTGATGTGGTAAAATAGTCTCATCCAAATTTTTCTTAGAAACATATCTTTGCTCTTGATATTTTTGATTAATTTGATGCTTACTCTTATGAAGCAACGAAATACCTACGGTTTGGTACATAATAAATTGTCCGTCTTTTTTGCCAGACAGACGAAGTGGTTCTACAACTAATACTCCTTTCTTCATTAATTCTGAGAGAGTTAAATTCTTTTGAATCAACATTATATCCAAACTCATTTCTTTCTTTTGAATGGAGGATGTAGTAATTTTTCTTGGATCTATCAGTCTAAGCAGGAGACAATAGATCTTGATATTATTGATCATTCTTTGATTCAAAGTTGCGTCCCATCTCAATTGAAAAAGCAAATAATGTTTTAGGAAGAAATCTAGTTCTGCTTCTGTATTGCTTTTGTATTGTTTTTTATTTTTCCCCTTTTTCATGTTGGAGCTTGCATAATTTTCTTCAATATCTTTTTGTTGTGAGAAAACAGATCCGCGATCTCCTTGGCTTATGGGTTCTTTTTCTTCTTCATTTCGAGGCTTTTTATTTGATGCTATCAACAAATTTATCTTTTTCTTTTCATTAATATTTTTACTATTATTTAAATTTAGAAGAAGTAATTTACTTGGTATAAACCAAGGTTTCATTTTATATGCCTTATAAAGTAGCACAAATTCCGGGAAGAGCCAAAATTCCAGATTTGATATAGGGCACTTTAACGTTTTTTCATTCATTCCCATCCAATCAAAAAACCCTTTGTGATAATTTGGTGAATTGGTTTCTGGAATCATAAGATAAAAAAGATTTTTTTTAGAAATTATTTGAGAGTTGTTAGTATGAATGTGAGCATTTTGATACCTATTGGTATCAATTATGATCCAGGCCTCAATATCGACTTTTTGTCTAAGATAAAAATTAAAAATTTTCCAATCAAAATATTTTCTATCAGCCGGTTTTTCCATATATGGAATATCAACCTGTCTTATATCATTTGGAATAGGGATGTTCCTCCGTATATCAAAAAGGTCTTTTTTAGACCTGTTATAAGTATAAGAAATTTCTTGCTTCTTATTTCCTTGAAAGGGAGGTCTATAAAAAAAGCATTCCGCTTTATTTTCATAATTTATAAATTTATATGATAAAAGATTATATCTATAGTATTTTCGAAAATTATCTTTTTCATTAGATAATAAATCTACTTCAGATTGTTTTTTGGAACCAACTAATAGGTCTTTTTCATATGAATGCTGATTTTCCTTTTTGGCTATACAACGCTGGCGAACTCTATTTCGCCATTTTTCTGGTATTAATTTAGACCATCCAATCTGAGATAAATTATATTGAAAATGCCCTTTTAACCAGTTTTTCCATTGATTCGTTTCATAGCGCGGAAATTTTTTATTTGTTAATTTCGAATGAACCATTCCTTGGCTTTCAAAAGAATCCTTTATTTTAGACTTAATAAAAGGGGGTATTCTTTGATATTGAACAACAGATCTTACCGGGTTACTAATTTTGATTTGTGATAATTTGTAAAATACATATGCTTGTGACATGTAGGATAAGTCAGAAAAAATACGTGAATTTTCTTTAATATTATTAATCTTATCAAGTGGCTTTTTTATAGCCGAAATAAACGAAATTGGAGTTTTCTTTGTTGTATTAATTTTTTCTTGTTTTCTTTCAGTATTGTAAATCAATTTATCAATAAATTGATTTGTTAATTTAAGCAAAAGTTCTGTATTTATTCTTGGAATATTAATGATAGATAAAAATATATTTGCATAGATTTTTTCAATGAAAATTTTGAAAAAGAAGGGTAATTTACAGATTAATCGAGCATTTCTTCTTTTTAATATTTGCCATTTTTCAAATCTTTTAGCATTATAACTTGTTTTGTTAGGACTAACATTATTTATTCTTGGAGTTACTTTTTTTTTCTCTTTTGAGATTCTTTCTATTTTATTTCGGACTGTACTTGTTCTATCAGCGAGATCCTTCGCTTTTTTTTCTGTCAATGGAGAATTTGTCCAAGCTGGAGATGCAATTTGACTAAATGATTCGTGAATTATCTCATTGCTTATCATAGAATCTTTTTCTTCTTTAAGTTCGCTTGATTTATATACTTCTCTTAATCTAAACAATAGAATTGGATTTACTTTTGAAAGTTTTTTTATTATTTTTTTAATAAAAAAAATACCTCGAATAACCAATTTTTTTATTTCTTTTGAAACCTTTCGAAGTAATTTTGTTTTTTCTTTAAAAACTATTAGAACTCGAAAATACTTCTTTTTTAATTTTGTAATTTCTTTTTTGAATTCCTTTAAAATGGGTTTAAAAAAAGAAGGACGTTTTCGAGGCGCACCAAAAGGAAGTTCCGTTTCCATTCCCCAAACTGTTAAAAAACAAAAATCATCTTTTTCTTTTTTCTTTTTCATTAGATCTTTCTGAGAGGATCGTAGTTTGGATTTGCGCCAAGGTTTCAGACAGAAAGGAAACAATATTTTTATCTGAATACCATCTGTCAACCAATTTTTTGGAAATTCTGTTTCGGATAATGCAACACCGTTATAGGTACATTTAAGATGTATCTCTCTATTCCATTCCTGGAAATCCTCAGCCCATTCAGGAAGTTGGAATAGCAGTATACGTCCAATATTTTTTGTAATTATTAAAAAGGGTAATAGAATACTTTTTCTAAAAATAGATTGAGTTAGTAACATACAACCTCTTATTACTTGCGCAAGTGGAATGCTATCCCAGGCCTCTGCTATCTCTATTCGCACTTTTTCCTTTCTTTTTTTCTTTTCTTTTTTTTCTTCTCTTTTTGTTTGTTCTTTTGTATACTCTACTATTTTGAACGCTTCTCCCTTATCTAACCAATTTCGAAAAATAGGTTTAATCCATCCGGAAATATCAAAAGAAAAAAGAGGGAATTTGTGGAGTCTTTCAAAAAAAAGAGGGGAATGCACATTTGCTTGAAACAATTCTGAAATTACTATTTTACGCCTTTGAGCTCGCATAGAACCTTTGATTATACCCCTCCGAAAGTCTGATTGTTGTGAATAACGTATCAAAGCCACTTCGTCTATTTGATCGGACATATTAGTATCCATAAGATTAGAATCACTATTCTCCCGGTTAGCAGTAAAAATCACTACACGTTTGCCTTTTCTTGAACGAATTTGATGATCTACTGGTACGTTTTCTTGATATTCTCCTGATTGTTGTTCTAAATCGGTAATTAATCTGTATGACCATCGAGGTATTTCTTTACTGATTTCTTTTATTCTAATGGATTTTTTGCTAATTTTTTGACCATCAGGATTAATTTGAGTTACGAAATATTTAAAAGTTTTTGTTCCCTTTTCGGAATCTATTCTTCCTTCTGAAAATAAAG